CACAGGATTCCATGGAAACAATGATAAATAGATACGAATAGAGCGGGAAAGGGGGGTAAATAAAAAAGAGTAGAGAAAGGTTATCCAAAGTTATATACAAATCACCACCCCCCCTCCTTTTTTGTATTTCCTTAATTGAATTTCGTTTGATTAGGATGAAGTTCCTTAAAAACCCCCACCCTTTTTAAAATATCCTGAACAGTTCCCGTAGGTTGAGCCCCCTTTTCAAGGAAATAGAGAATAGCAGGAACATTTAAATAAGTTTGATTCTTTATCGGATCATAAAAACCTACTTTCTGAAGATCTTTTCCTTCTCTTCGAGATCGAACATCAATTGCAACGATTCGATAGACGACTCATTGAGATAGATGTAGATGAACAATACACCCCCCCTAGAAACGTATAGGAAGTTTTCTCCTCGTACGGCTCGAGAAAAAAGAATTGGATTTGAAGTTTTATCTATGGTATGGAATTCGAATAAATGACATAAATGACAAAAGGTTCCATAAAATCATCAAATCGATTAGACTAGGGTTTAAGTCTTTTTTTTCTTCTTCATTCCGGAAAATGAAAAAGAAACCTTTCGTACTCATAACTCAAGTTAGAAAACTCTCAAATAATTCAAAAGAGAATCGTTAGGGAATTTCATTTATTGAGTGGTCTTTACCCCTTTTTGTTTGTCTCGGTTAAAATCTATTTAGACTCTTAAGTCTGGCCCAGTTAGTGAGACGATTAAAACGGTGTTTCCTTGTTCTGGGATCCTTTATCTTTGTTTTAAATCATTGGGTTTAGGCATTACTTCGGTGCTTCTTAATCCTTTCAAAATGGCAGCAACATACCCCTTTTTGGGATTTCCTTCTATCAAAGAATCCTACGGACGATTGATTCCCGCGTGATACACTTTGGATCGAAAGGGTTTGATTAATTCCAACAAATTTTCCTTTTGAATTGGAAACTTGCTCGAATGGGATCCCTTCGATTTCTATATCGAAGATATATTCACGAAGTTGTTCCAATTTATTGATTTGCATTAACCCTAGATTCTTGTCCTGAGAAATGAATTAATACTTTCTACTCGAGCTCCATCGTGGACTATTTAGGTTACCAACAGATGTCGAGCCAAGAGCACCTTCAGTCCTATAGAAATCGAAAATGGTGGATATAAGAAAGAATCCACAATGGATCATGTCCTTCAAGTCGCACGTTGCTTTCTACCACATCGTTTCAAACGAAGTTTTACCATAACATTCCTCTAATTTGGAACCAGTATGGAATTGATTCAATTATGGAATCATGAATAGTCATTGGTTCGTAGACATCGTAATCTATACCCCTTTCTTCTATAATATAAATATAGAATAGGGATTCTATATATAGCTATAGATCGGTAAAGAGTTTTCTGAAGAAGTTTTAGCAAGCCCTCTTAATTAATTATTTTATTAATTAATTAAAAAGAATTTAATAATAGATTAAATAGATTAAATATTTCAATTTGAAAATTGAAAATTAAAGGGATCAAAAACCTTTTTCACAAAAATCGAATAGAAGGATACATATACGCTAAACATTTCCTCATTTTATATGTATTTTGTTTAAGCTGTGGAGTTCAGCAAGATTTCGTTAATCTAATCTTGCCATAATATAATAGAAAGTGAATAAAAGATAATAAAAGATATAAAACACCCCTTTCTTAAGTGTTACATAAATTTACAATTATTCATTAGGGCCAAACGGGAAATACTTAAAAAACGAGATTCAAAGAAAATACACCGGGTAGATATATAATTACATATATAACTTGATTTTTGTTAATGCAATTCAGGTAGACACGGAAATTTTAATACCTTCGGTTAATGTATTCGCCCCCCCGGGAATAATGGGGCATAACATAAAAAAAATGGGAATTATGATCTGGGATGCGGACTGACGAGGTACAAACCCAAACAAGTCCAGATTAAGTTGCTCCTATTTTTTATTTTAGTCTAACCCCTTAAGAGAATTAATAAGAGAATTAATCCTATTGAGTTTGAATGAATTTCATTAGTACCAAAATAGTTAGAATTCAGAAATCGATAGAAAAATTCATAAAAATTAGTTTACGGGATAAGGAATAATAGATAGGATCCTTGAAAATTCAAATATTGATAAAATAGAAAATCAATATGGGACGAAATGTTTTTCTAAATAACTAACTTCCCGAAACAAGACGGGGTTGGGCATATGATGAAAAGGCCGCCCGACTCTTTTTTTGAATTAAAACTCTTGGAATCCATGTTCCCATTTTACCTGGATCAGAAATAGAGTCAATTACATCTGCGTGTCATTTGAACTCGATTCAATTCAGTTTGTGTAAAAAAGATACGATTCATGCATAAAAGATAAAAATCAGAAGCAAGAAAGATATTACATCTAACATCAGACTTTACCCCCTTCAACAAAATCTTTATTCTATTCTAAAATAATGAATATGCTCTGGGACGGAAGGATTCGAACCTCCGAA